GCAAGGATCCTTGAACAACTGTAAGCTTTTCTGAAAATCATTACGACAAACTACTACAAGATACTCTATTTTTCCATAGAAATGGGTTCGCTCAATAAAGTCTCCAGAAGATGTGGATAGTAAATAAAAGGAATGTCTACGGAGAAAACAAAATACTGATTCATATTCAGAGACATAAGAATTATATAGGAACCGAAAGAGTCTTGGATTCTCTTTTGAACAAATAGAAATCGATTTCTTTCGAGCAATGAAACGATTCCAATTAGGAGATTCGTATAGAAAAAATCGCAAGAAATGCAAAGAGGGAACATCTGGAATCCAGGATTGTAGAATTGGAATCAAGATTTCGAGATGAATAGGATAGGGGATTCCTATATCGGATACATAATTTAAATGTGAAAATTTGTCTTCTAAAAAAGGGAATATCGAATGAATAGATCGTAAATTCTGAGATTTTGGGATTTCTTCTTTTTTTTCTTCCGAAAAGGATGGCAAGGAGAAAGGAATTTCTACAAGAACTGCAAAAGCCCCGGATATCATTTGAGAAAAAAAAGAATTGCTGTGTCCAACGAATGGATTTTGCTTCGAATCATTCAAGGAATTCATCAAAGAATTCTGTTGATACATTCGAAGAATGAAACGTTTCACAAGTACGAAACTGGATTTCTTATCAGAACCTAAAAGTTCCGCGGATTCATCAAAAATGGATCCGCTGAAACCATGATCATGAGCAAGTGCGTAAATAGATTCCTGAAATAAAAGCGGATATAGGAAGTGTTGTTGCCCATATATATATTTTTCAAAATATATTTGTAATTCTTCCATTCTCAATCATACAGACTTGAGCCAGAGCGAAAAGCCTTTCTTGCGTTATCCAATGATACATAGTGCGATATGGTCAGAACAAGGTATATATCAAAGAAAGGGTTATGTACATAAAAATCCAAAATGGATACCCTGGAAACGAATAGTTCAGTCAATGGATCTTCTTCTCTTTTTCCACCCAATTGGTTTCTATTCACTAACATTCTCAAAGAGAAAACGAAAAATCCTTTATTTTTACAACCCAATCGCTCTTTTGACTTTGGAAGGAATCCTTTTGATCAGTATGCTGTTTCTTATACACATCTGTCTACACTCTAGAATAAAAACCAAATAGTTAGGATTCCAAAAATGGACGATCTTCTCGCGGAAGAACCCTTTCCCCCATTAGGCACTAATCTCTTTTTAACACCGAATTAGATCGGGAAATCATTCCAATTCAGAACATAAGCTCGTTGCTTTTTGTTTCCCTGGAATTGGAGCTTCGTACTCTATCCATTTATTGACTCGACCAAAAAAGGGATAAACGCGAATGAATTTTCCAAAAATAAAAGCAATATTGTTGTAACAATCAAGGAAGAATGGCCTATCTTCCAAATTCTACACGAAAAAGGAATACGACATGCTCTTTTTTCCATTCATTACCTTTCAGGATCAGTCGTGGTCTTATAGACTCTACCAAAAGTCTAGACGAATTCGTTGCTTCATCGAAATGTGTAAAAGATCATAGCCGCACTTAAAAGCCGAGTACTCTACCATTGAGTTAGCAACCCAAAGAAATATGTAGATACAATTAGATATAGGATCAAAATCCAAATAAAATAATATAATAATGAGAAATGGATGGAATGGTGCGATCCCGGCAAAAAACATGGAAACAGAACTAGCAACAAAACAAACCCAAAAAGAAAAGTTTTCGAAGCCATTCCATTATATAATAGAAACAAAACAAGACGGATCCAATGAAAATACAAGAGATTTCCAAAGAAAAGAAAATGTCAGAATGGATGCCTCCATTCCATCCTTTTTTCTTTTCATTGGAATTTTCGTACATCAATCCCTCGAGTGACGTAAAACCAACCCATATGGGACAGAAATGCATCTATGGACATGGACCTGTTCATCCACAATCAAATGGAATTCTATTTGTTCAATACATCATTGTCAATAGGAATGGAATGCCGAGAAACCAAATCAAACTAAAGAAATCCAATCAAGGAAAAGATTTGTGTTGGGTTGGCACGATAGAAAAAAAAACATAAATCAGAAAGAAATGTAGGTAAAAAGACTAGAAATGGGATCTATTCCATCCATAGAGGTACAAGAAAGAAATAGAATTCACCCATGGATTGTCGGTCAATTCCTACAACAAGAATCAAAAATAAGTAGGAATAGAGCAAAAAAAGGGCAAATACTGACTGAGTCAAGAATTATACAAAGCTAGATACTAGCCGCTCTAATCCACTTTTTAGGATTTTTTTGACTTCGATTCACTTTTTTTTTTTATTCACTTGAAATTCTTTCCATGGAAAGAATTCTGCCTTCTTCAAATAGACCATATGTACTGCTCATATGGGTATATGATCCTCTTTTTGACCTTATTTTTCTTTATTGAGCTTCCTTTTCTTTCTCCAAATTGACTTTTTTTTTGACTAACTTGACATTTTTCCAATGGAAAAATGCGGCCTCTTACCTTCTTCAAAATATCATGAACCGTTTTTGTGGGTTGAGCTCCCTTCTCCAGAAAAAATCGAAGAGTATCCAATTTTACAGAAATAATCCTATTTATCGGATCATAAAGACCCACTTTCCCAAGATCTCTTCCTTCTCTTCGAGATCGAACATCCGTTGCAACGATTCGATAGCAGGCTCATTGGGATAGATAACCCCCCCTAGAAACGTATAAGAGGTTTTCTCCTCATACGGCTCAAGAAAGAATGATTCCAATTTCTTCTTGTATGTATAGATTTCTTCTTGTATGTATAGGTTTCTTCTTGTATGTATAGGTATATGTATAGGTATAGAAAAAGAATGTGTATATATTCTAATGAATATCTAATTCGTATAGAAATGACCTATATAGATCATTCCAGGATTCTATATATATACGTTGTATAGAAATATATACGTTGTATAGAAATAGATACATTCTTGTATAGAAATAGATACATTCTATTATATGGAAATGGGTATATGGAAATGGACTTATATACGTCAATTTCTTTCCAATAAGATCTCTGATTGTCTTATGGAATGTAGATTCTTTCTTATTGAAAATGGAATTCTCAATAAGAATAATGGAATCTCATTTCCAGAATGAGAGTTCCCTAATTTTGTTAAGAATCATAATCATTTCATGAAGAATGGCAAATGAATGAATCCACCCAATCATGAATTAGACTAGGATTTTCGTCTTTTGTTTTTTCTTACATACAGAGAAAAAAATCTCATTCGTACTCAGAACTCAAGTTGTATAATTCTGAAAGGGAAATCCTTAGACATTTATTGAGTGGTCTCTAACCTCTTTTCTTTGTCTCATCTCAAATCGATTTGGATTCTTCATTCTGATCTAATTGGTAAGACAATGGAAAAGAATCTTTCCTTGTTCCGGAACCTTTTATCCTTGCTTTGTAGAATCCTTAGGTTTAGACATGACTTCAGTGATCTTGACTCCTTTCAAAATGGCAGCAACATGCCTTTTTGCTTTTTTTTCTTTTTATGGAAAGGGAAAGAAAATAGGAAGGATGGAGATTACCTTATGATACACTTTGGATCGAAAAAGTTTGACTCATTTTGCTTCAGACAAATTAGACTTTTTCCAATTTGTTAGAATTTTCATTTTTCGATTTCTCTATTCTATATAGAAAATCTATTTACAAAGTGGTTCCAACTTATTGATTTTCACTAACCCTAGATCCTCCCTCTGGATCCAAAAAATAAGGACTTTTTGCTCGAGCTCCATCATGTACTATTGACTGACAATCCAAAACCAATTCAGGTACTGCGAGACAGAACAAACTATGTCGAGCCAAGAGCATTTTCATTCCTATAGAAAATGATGGATATCAGAAAGAATCCACATATGGTGATGTCCTTCAAGTCGCACGTTGCTTTCTACCACATCGTTTTAAACGAAGTTTTACCATCACACTCCTCCAATTTGGAATCCGTACAGAATGGATTCCATATCCATATGGAATTATGAATAGTCATTGGTTCCATTGTTAATAGTTCATCTTTTTTATCTAGAGAATCATTCAAAGATGGAAGAACCCAAAAATGACACGGAAGGGCCGGAGCTTTATTTTCCCGATCCAATGGATTTGTTACATTTCTTCGAGTATCAAAGATTCTTAAGAAATCCGTCATGAACTTTCAAGAATCCCCTGTGTAAGGTAAGATGAAAGAAGGCCCTTATCAGATCTTGGATTGAGAATCAAACAAAAGGATGAAATAAGAATTCGGGGAGTAGGATCTTCATCATATACAACGAATAATTAGCACAGCTAGGAATTCGAGATCTATTACAACGAATAATTAGCACAGCTAGGAATTCGAGATTTATATATGGATCTTTTCTACCTAACCAAAAGATCATTCATTCTTACAAAAATCGAAGAATCCCAATACAGAATCTAATAGATATGGGCATAGACTTCATTTGATACAGATTTTTCTTTCCTTCTCAGGTTCACCCCAATAACGAACTTCCATAGGAATAGGAATAGTACAGATATCTACAGAATCAGACTCCCAATTCTTTTTGGGGAGGAAACTCTTTATGTATATCCATATCCATATAATAGAAAAAAAGATTCCCATATACATATAAAAAAAAAATATAAAAAAAAACGATTTCTTACATCCACATCGGACACTGAATTATGTTTGTGATAAACCAAACGAAGGAAAAGATAGGATTTAGAGAAGAATTCTAAGAATTAAGAACGAAAGATTGTTTTCTTTCATTCTTTGGTTTTCATGTTGGATACAATGAGATGCTGTTAGATACAATACGACACAATCTTTCCATTCCATTCGAATGGATCTGGGACGGAAGGATTCGAACCTCCGAATAACGGGATCAAAACCCGTTGCCTTACCACTTGGCCACGCCCCATTTGGATTTCGATTCCATACGAAACGAACACTAGTAGAAATTCTAGGAATTCTGTGCTTTTTTTGCAATAGCGGACAGAATCCCATAGAAACCAATTTCCAATGAAATAAGACTACTCCAATTCGAAGAAACTATTTCATAACATAAGAAATAACTTCTTATTTCTTATCTGACTTCTGATATCTGACTTCTTATATATATGTATGTATTCCTAATAGATATCTATTTATCATAGATGTTTGTTAAGCATAGATGTTTGTTAAGAAATTATATTTTGTTAAGAAATTATATTTTGTTAAGAAATTATATAGTATATACTACGAATTGGAATTTCTATATCACTTTCTAGAATTCGAACTAGAATTCGAAATGAATTCTTCTATATTGATACTCATCCATAGAGTCTATATGTCAATCTAGTCTCTATATAGAATAGACATGAATAACATTCGTAAATCACATGGAATATATAGAATGGATAGAATTGGATCGAAATGAGAATGAATTCTCATTCCTTTCCTAAATGAGAATTGGCTAATTCACTGTTAGAATTATAATTCACTTCATGAATTGTGGCATTCTTCCGTCTTTTATTATTGATATAGGTTATTGATTATGATTATGATTTTTGTTGTTGGGATTAGACACATGTAGATATAGAATAGATATAGAATCCAAAGAAATTCATTGATCATTACATAAAATTCTATTCAGATATTGTATGAAAGTCGAATTCCTTGTATTTTCCTTTGAAAATGGAAGGATTTTGGATTGGAGGGAATGGAAAGAAAAAGAAGTGTTTTTTGCCTTCCCTTCTTTCTTCACTTTCTCCTTTCCTTATATCAATCACTCCATACAAAAATGATCTGCAAAAACTCTTTGTTATGCTTAATATCTTTAGTTTCATCTGTATCTGTCTGAATTCTGCCTCTGATTCGAGTAGTTTTTTCTTCGCCAAATTGCCTGAGGCTTATGCTATTTTCAATCCAATTGTAGATGTGATGCCTGTCATACCTCTATTCTTTTTTCTTTTAGCCTTCGTTTGGCAAGCAGCTGTAAGTTTTCGATGAAATTTGGAATACTTTTCTAAAAGCATTCATGATGGATTGGATCAAAAAAGATTCTAAGAATCGATAAGATCGAATAAGTCTTACATTAAGAAGTTTCGATTCCAAAAGAAAATGGAAATTCTTGTATATTGGATAACCATAGTACTGAATTTGGATCAGCCCTTTAACTTGTTCTACCTTTCCAGTTAGCAAGAATTCGATTGGATTCCCGCACAATACTGAATTGCCAATATGACAAAAAAATTTTGGTAACGAAAAAATAAGAATCCTATTAAAAATCCATTTGTGAGCGCAAAAAGAAAATAGTTGTTTGCGAGAAACTGCTTTCTTTTTTTTGATGTCATGTCAAAATATGTGGTACAAAAATAGATAATCTATTCCCTTTTGAAAAAAAAAAAAAGATCTTGGAGATTGTGCAATGCTTACCCTGAAACTCTTTGTTTACACAGTAGTAATATTCTTTGTTTCTCTGTTCATTTTCGGATTCTTATCGAATGATCCAGGACGTAATCCTGGACGCGAACGCGAAGAATAAAAAAAGAGATATTTTTGGTTTTTCCTCGCTTTTTTTTATCTATTTCATATCTACATTTCGATATGCCAAAAAAAGAGAACTAGAACTGCATTTTTGCAAATTCGAATAGAAAGTCCCAAGCGATCAGAGGGAAAGGAGAGAGAGGGATTCGAACCCTCGGTACGAATCACTCGTACAACGGATTAGCAATCCGACGCTTTCGTCCACTCAGCCATCTCTCCCTATTCCAAAATAGGAAACTATTGATATGACGCGTGAATCAAAGATGGATAAAAACCCCTTGCCTTCATTTCTGAATAAGATTCTAGTCGTTTATGAATTCGATTCTAAGGGCACAACATAAAGAATCTATCATTATCGAAATGATAGATACGAATTGGATTAGCAATTCCATTTCGATAACAATAACGATTCGAACCAAATATAGCAATCCAAATAGAAAAAGCATCTGACGTCTTTGATTTTGTACGACGAAGGGTTCTTTTTTTTATTCCCCCGGCCTGGCTGGCTAGACACTAGCCGGGCCATTACTTTTTTTGTTCCAATGAATCATTCCTAAACCAAAGGATTGATAGGATTGGAAATCCAAAATACTTGTTATGGAAGCAACAACAAAACCCATTTGGATTCCCATAAGTGTGATTTTGGATTCTTCTTTCTATTCATTTCCTTACTGAACAGGACTACAATAAGGAATCGAACTGCAATCCAAAGAAAAAGGAAATCCATAATCCAAAATACTCCATCTCAGTCAAATCAAAGAATCCATATAAGAAAATCATCCATCTAGAATAGATCAGAAATCTATAGAACTGATCAGAAATCTATAGAATTCCTTTGATCATTATCATAATGGTCACGGAATTCATTTACTTGTTCCATTCAAGGGCAAGTTTTTTTTGTTTGAACACTTGAGATCGAATGAATTGGAAGTCATAAAATTTAGCAGTTGAAAAAAAAAAAAAAAAAGACTGTATTCTGAACTCATTTTTATAGTCCAACTTCCATTCCATGATTCTTTCAAGCCAGAACTGTGAGTAATGACTTCATAGCAAAGGAAAAGCATAACTTGGATGCTATTTTTGATGTTATTGAAACAAACTTTCTTTCACTATTGGATTGAATCAAGTAACCCTGCGATGGAGAATAGGCATCAACACGGAAATTTTCCTAATTCTGGTGCTATCTTAATTACGTCTTATTCCTTTGTTCGACAAAAGGCTCATTCATATACAAGAATGAAATTGTAGCGGGTATAGTTTAGTGGTAAAAGTGTGATTCGTTCTAGTAACAACTTAACTTCCATAGTTAAGGGGTCTTTCCGTTTTGTTCCTATTCTGATCAAACGCTTTCTTTATTTCTGAAAAGGATCTTATCCTTTTCCTTCCTTTCCATGCCACATTGGAGGAAAAATATGGATTTTTGGGATTTGTATCCAAGGTTCAGTTCGTTCAAAAAAAAAATTGGATTCTCAAATCGTGAAGCATAATTTTTGGAAGTGGATTCCATTCGAATCATGGAATAAGTATGAGTAAAGGATCCATGGATGAAGATACAAAAGCTTCTTTCTAATCGTAACTAAATCTTCCATTTGTGTGTTCTAAAACAAAGAAATGGAAGCCAAATAGCTAGAAAAAGATAACTTTGGTTTACTAGAGTTATCAACATATTGTTTCAGCTCGGGAGAAAGCAGTTCTTTTCCTCAGGATTCCAAAAGTAGAAATAGGGAACGAAGTAACTAGAAAGATTGGATTGATAGGATTCTCTCTTTCTAGAGGGATCATCTAGAAAGCGAATAAGAAAAGCTAACATAGATGTTATGGATCTAAATCTTTTTTAAGATTTACGATGACTTCCTTTTTTCTAGAGCATAACCATTATCTGCTTTTATGCTTAGATACGGAAATACATCGATTTTCCATTCCATATCCATAAAGGAGCCGAATGAAACCAAAATTTCATGTTCGGTTTTGAATTAGAGACGTGAAAAATGATCAAGCAACGTCGACTATAACCCCTAGCCTTCCAAGCTAACGATGCGGGTTCGATTCCCGCTGCCCGCTCCATATCACTGATTCTATTGGTTATCAATGGATTCTATAGATTCGAAATGCATCATGGATTTGGATATACATCCTTCTTTGTTTCCTAAGAAATTTCCTCATGAAATCCGATTTGTTCCGAATCAAAAAGAAGAATATCAAAGAAGAAAACAAGAATGAAAAGCGTCCATTGTCTAATGGATAGGACAGAGGTCTTCTAAACCTTTGGTATAGGTTCAAATCCTATTGGACGCAATGGATTTCCATCTATTTGTTTGGATTGGATAAAAACCCTATGGATTTTGTGGAATCAAAGACATTCATCAACAATCCCTCTTGGATTTGACTAAAAAGAAATGGAAAAAGAGTAATCCAATAAGGATGAGAAATTTATGTTTGTCCTTGAAGTAGAAACAGTTCCATCTGTTCTGGAATCACTTCCTTCAAAATGGCTTCTGCTTCCGCGGTGAATGTTTTCGTAGAAGATATCATTTCTTGGAACTGAGGTTTATTCTCTTTTAAGTAAGTACGTAACTTAACAAGAAATTTCTTGACCCGTCCAATTTCTAAGAAATCAAGATATCCGTTCGTTCCGGTATAAATAGTAGCTATTTGTTCATCGACCGTCAGAGGATTTGCTTGGGATTGTTTAAGCAACTCACGTAATCGTTGACCTCTTGCCAATTGATTCTGAGTAGATTTATCAAGATCAGAAGAGAACTGTGCAAAGGCTTCTAACTCCGTGAATTGAGCTAATTCCAATTTTAATTTGCCGGCTACTTGTTTCATGGCTTTAATTTGAGCCGCGGATCCCACTCTGGAGACAGAAATACCCACATTAATAGCAGGCCGTATTCCAGCATTGAATAGATCGGCAGATAGGAATATTTGTCCGTCTGTAATGGAAATCACATTAGTAGGAATATAAGCTGAAACGTCTCCGGATTGAGTTTCAACAATTGGTAAAGCGGTCATACTTCCTTCACCTAGCTTAGAACTTAATTTTGCAGCTCTTTCTAAAAGTCGTGAATGCAAATAAAAAACATCTCCCGGATAAGCCTCACGCCCAGGGGGTCTTCTTAATAGAAGAGACATTTGACGATAAGCTTGTGCCTGTTTGGATAGATCATCATAGACGATTAAAGTATGTCGTTCCCCGTACATAAAATATTCAGCCAGAGCCGCTCCTGTATAAGGAGCTAGATATTGTAATGCAGCAGGCGAATCTGCCATTTCGGCTACCACAATAGTGTATTCCATAGCCCCCCCTTTCTGTAAAGTGGTCACTACCTGAGCTACAGAGGATGCTCTTTGACCAATAGCTACATAAACACATATGACATTTTGTCCTTTTTGATTGAGAATCGTATCTGTGGCTACTGCTGTTTTACCAGTCTGTCTGTCCCCAATAATTAATTCTCGTTGACCGCGCCCTATAGGGATCATCGAGTCAATAGCAATAAGACCCGTTTGAAGAGGTTCATATACGGAACGTCTCGAAATAATACCTGGGGCAGGACATTCCATTAAGCGAGATTCAGAAGCTGGAATTTCACCTCTACCATCAATGGGTTTAGCAAAAGCATTTACAACACGGCCCAGATAAGCCTCACTCACTGGTATCTGAGCAATTTTTCCCGTTGCTTTTACAGAACTTCCTTCCTGTATCATCAAACCATCACCCATTAATACAACACCAACATTAGTGGATTCCAAATTCAGAGCAATACCCCATGTACCCCCTTCCAATTGTACTAATTCACCTGCCATTACTTCCTTAAGACCATGAATACGAGCAATGCCATCACCTACTTGATATACGGTACCAGTATTCACGACTTTGACTTTTCTATTATATTGTTCAATACGTTCACGAAGAATCTTACGAATTTCGTCGGCTCGAATAGCTGCCATTAGTGTCTCTGAATTCTTTTTCGGAAGCGTAGGAAAAAATCATACCTGAACTCGAAACGAAAGTAGAAGAGGGGGGCTAATTCGTTCTTTTTTCCATGGTCCCTAGAATGCCAATATTAGCACTGATAGTACGAAAATGTAATTCACTATTCCAACAATGATTTAGAGTCCCCAGAGCCTCCTCTAAAGCTTGTTGAAAAACTCGTTGTCGGACCTGATGAATGGCTTTTTGTTGTTCAAAACGAAGGGTTTCATTTTTATCATTTTCGAATCCTTCCAAACTATCCGAAGTAGCATGAATCAAATTCGCTCTTTTTTGTTCTATCTCAGAATATCCATTTACTCGATACTCATCTGCTTCTCTTTCCACTTTACGTAAGCGGTCTCGAGCTTTTTCGAGCTGCTCAATGGCGCCTCTACGTAATTCTTCTGAATCTCGAATAGTACTTAAGATCCTCTGTTTTCGATTATCTAATAAATCTGTTAATGAAAGTAGATTTTCTTACCATGAATTTCACAACTTACATAATCTCCTCCCGAACCAAACATGAATCTTTCGATTCATTTGGCTCTCACGCTCCACTATGGAATTGATGGGCATTCCCATATATATATCTTTTTTCATGGAATGAACCTGTTCTCTCTTTTCTGTTTGTATTTGGAAAGATATCGAAACTGATACAAGACCAGAATATTGGGAGAACTCTTCTGACCAAACAAGAGATCTGTAATTGTCAGTAAAGTTGTTTCTTTCTTCGTTTCTGATTTGTTCTGAATTGGATTTTTTTTTTTGATTTCTTCATGATTTATGCAAATCCAAAAATTCTGATTTTATACATAGGTTGTCCGTTCGGCATTGTCTAAAAAAGAGCAAAGTGTCCTCCTTTTTTTGTGGGAAATGGTTCAAATGATTTTATCCATATGAGTGTTCTATATTGGATAAATGACTAACTATGGATTTTTTTTTTTTGATGGAAATTGCATTTTTGTACTAACATAGTGGTAGAAAGAGTACCCTCTTGTGCCTGGACTTCAAGCAGTTTAGCTTTAACCATGTTCACGGTCCCAAATGATTGGTTGATAGAGAATCCAAGTGAATTGACCAATCAATCACGAAATGCTATGGTTCTTACATATGATTTATGAATTTCTTCATAAGTAATTCGTCGGGATTTGCATCTTTCTTTGCTATTTATAGATACTATTTTTCTTTTCGACGAAATGATCCCATTTCAAAAGAAAATGAGAAATCAAAGAAAGAACATAGAACAGAAAAAAGAAAGTGCAGTTGGTTAGATCCAACCTATTCTTGAAATACACAACTCGCACACACTCCCTTTCCAAAATAAATCAACACACCAAGCACTACGCTTAGATTTATTGGATTTGTTGCTAAAATATCGGTATTCAACCCAAAACTCCCGGCGGATGGCCAATGGCCCAAGGAAGCGAAAGAATCGGTTACATTTTTCATATGTTCTCCTCTGATAGATAGAACTAAAAAAAAATAGAGTTCTTTTTGTTTCGACCTCTTTTTTTTTATTGACTTCTGATTTTTCTGATTTGGAAGTTTCGATCCATCAAGATAATATAAATATCTAATTGGGTTAGGTCGCAGGTCTTACGTCAATTCTCAAATACCTTCTTTGTATTTTGTTGCAATCTTTGCTAAAAAGAAAAAGGATTTCTTTCCTTTATTTTATGGAATTGTCCTAAGAACGGGAAGGAAGAAAGCGAGCGGATCCGCTAACTCCTCATCCTCAAATCAGTCCTTCCCAAGGGTCTTGTTTCAACAAAACAAATAAGGAATTGCAAGAGTCAAGTGTTGATAGAATTGGAAGAATCCAAGGACAAGTCTAAGTCCATAAAATCAGAAAAAAAGTACGTACCATATTTTTTGTTTCGGATTTCTAGTATTAAACAAAAGGATTTGCAAATAAAAGTGCTAATGCTACGACCAATCCATAAATGGTTAAAGCTTCCATAAAAGCCAGACTTAGTAATAAAGTGCCTCGTATTTTCCCTTCCGCTTCTGGCTGTCTCGCAATACCTTCTACAGCTTGTCCTGCAGCAGTACCTTGTCCAACTCCAGGTCCAATAGAAGCAAGTCCTACGGCTAATCCAGCAGCAATCACGGAAGCGGCAGAAATCAGTGGATTCATAGTAAATGAAGCTCTTCGCATAAAAAAAGAAAGGGTGAATGATACAATCAACCAATGAATTCTTACTTCTTTTTGGATTACGAAAATTCTATCTGGTCGAAGTAACGAAAACCCCAATAAATCAGAATTTGACTGAATCATCAGAACTATTTCGATATCTCGTTTTTCGTTACTATCCATGACAGAATTGTTCCATTCCCTAGGAATGGAATTCTAGTTCTTGCATGTTTGTTTTCAAACCCTTTGTTTCATTCCATTCTTCGCTCTTGACTATTCTATGTCCTTGAATAGATCCATTTCTTCAAGGAATGCATAATCACAGACGAAAGAAAGGAAAAGGAGTTGGATCGAAATCGAAATGCAGTGAACTAGGAAATGCTATAGACTAGGAAATCGTATAGGTATACTATATCACTAGTGAATATCTAATATCACATATACATTGGTTTCCTCTATACTGTAAACCATTCCTATTTTTGATTCCATGGAAAATAAAATGTTCGAATTCTTCTTCGAAACATACACAGGGAATTATCTATATAGAAATCATCATATGCCTAGTTTGACCTACCTAATCTATTCTTTGTTCTAGTAGCACGTCGAAAACGGATAAGATACCAATCCTTATTCCAATTCGAAATGGGAATATGGAAATGGACCGAGCAAATAACAAATCGAAATCCAATAGCAATCGGACAGGTAACAAGAAATGAACCAAAATCTTAGGAAACGGATCTTTTATACCTTTTTTTTTCCTAAGATTTTGTTTGACAATTCCATAATATCGTACATCTTTCCTGCTACGGTTTTAAATCATATATACATCCATATTGGGATCTATTCTATATGATGATTCTATTTTTTGAATTATGCATGAATTGGGATAAGCTTCACAAAAGAAACAAACTATTTCGAAAGCTAGTCAATGATGACCCTCCATAGATTCACCTATATAAGCCGCAGCTAAAGTTGCAAAAATCAGAGCTTGAATACCACTTGTAAATAATCCAAGAAACATGACAGGTATAGGAACTACCGAAGGTACTAAAGAAACAAGAACAACAACTACTAATTCATCAGCTAATATATTTCCAAAGAGTCGAAAACTCAGTGATAAAGGTTTTGTGAAATCTTCTAAAATGTTAATTGGTAAAAGGATTGGAGTTGGTTGAATATATTTCCCGAAATAACTCAATCCTTTTTTGCTAAGACCCGCATAGAAATATGCCATTGACGTGAGTAAAGCTAAAGCAACCGTGGTATTTATATCATTCGTTGGCGCAGCTAACTCCCCGTGGGGTAACTCTATGAGTTTCCAAGGTAAAAGAGCGCCTGACCAATTCGAAACAAAAATAAATAGGAACATAGTTCCAATAAAGGGAACCCAAGGACCATATTCTTCCCCAATCTGGGTTTTGCTTAAGTCTCGAAGGAATTCAAGGACATATTCGAAGAAATTTTGACCGTCAGTCGGAATGGTTTGTGGATTCCGAACAGCTATGGTGATCGAACCCAATAAGATGGCAATTACGACCCACGAAGTGATAAGTACTTGAGCATGTACTTGTAAACCTCCTATTTGCCAATAGAAATGTTGGCCTACTTCTACACCCGATATATCGTATAATCCTTTGAGTGTTTTAATGGAACATGGTATAACATTCATATTGTCCTCTGACATAAATCGAACTTAAAAAAAAAAAAGAATTCTTTTGATTCAACCGTCTCATCCATTTCTCAACTCGCCTATTTTCCTAATACCTGGTATATTTAGGATATCGAAGAATGACATAATAGACCCAGTACTTTGGATTCCTTCATGGAAATATAGGAATCATAACCAATCCAAGAAATCTACGAAGTTTTCATTTCAAAGGAATGGACTTCTTTTTCTTATTCATCATAATGAACGATTTCTTATATAGCTAGAACGATCTTCCGAAATAGAACGACCTTCACAAATTGCGGATACTAATGCATTCAGAATCCATCGTATTGAAAGGAAATTGTCATCATTGACTGGAATCGAAAGATCCGCAAGATCGGGGTCACAATTGGTATCGATTAAACAAATCGTTGGAATTCCCAAAATCATACATTCTCGAAGAGCCTTATATTCTTTTTGTTGATTCATGATGATGACAATATCAGGTAACTCCGTCATATATTTGATCCCGCCCAGATATTTTTGCAGAGTATCTAATTTTCTCTTCAAGATTGCTGCATCTCTTTTTGGGATACGCTGGAATTTACCCATCTTTTGTTTTGCTCTTAAGTGCTTGAATTGACGAAGTCTCCCTTCTGTAGTGGACCAATTCGTTAACATACCACCAAGCCATTTTGTATTCACATAATGACACCGAGCCCTTTTTGCAGCTAATACTACTAACTTGCCTACTCTGCCTTTGGTATTGGTACCAATGATTAAAAAATGTTTTCCTGTACGTGCTGCATCAAAAACTAAATCACAAGCTTCTGATAAAAAACGAGCGGTTCGAATGAGATTTGTAATATGAATACCATTACGATTTGCGGAAATATAAGGTGCCATCTTAGGATTCCAGTTCCTAATACCATGACCAATATGGACTCCCGCTTTTCTCATCTCTTCCAAATGGATGTTCCAATATCTTCTTGTCATTTTTCCTCACACTTTCTATTGGTTGTTTGCTTTTTTAAGAAAAAACAAAGAGAGGAGGTAGTCTGAAATCAATCCATGTTCCGACGGAACCTTCTACCGAGGATTGACCGCTGATATACGATCCAACCCATTCATTCTTCTTTTTCATTTGTTAGAATTTCATGAATTCGTTAGAATCTTGATTACCAAAGAAAAGAACACAAAATCGGACCAAATCCATCAAAGAAATCAAAAAGAAGAATGGAATTCCATTCCAATTCCAAGAATGAATCTCTTCTTAGGAATTATTCCATTGTGTAAATCAAAGTTCTGATGTCTCATAGAGATCCTTCGTCGTTTTGGACGAACTCATTTTCTATGATGGAAAAAAGATCTTCTTCTATGATGGAAAAAAGATCTTCTATCTTTCCCTTGAAGAAATTCCTTTTTTGGATTTCCAAATGAATGTTCCTTTGTTGCTTTGAGCGGTGTACTAATTTTTGGAATCCGGTACCGGCAGGTATAATCCCCCCCAGAACAACATTTTCTTTCAGACCTTTCAACCAATCAATACGACCCCATAGAGAAGATTTTGCTAAAATTCGAGCAGTTTCTTGAAAACTAGCTTCACATATGAAACTTTGAGTATTCAAGGATGCCCTAGTTATTCCTAAGAAGATTGCCTTATAACCGATTGTTTCATCCAGAGTACGCCCTGCTCGTTCCGCTCGTAACAACCCGATTCGTTCTCTCGGTGAAAAAACATTAGACATTCCATCTCTTGATGAAACCAAGACCTTGGATGTTACTTGACGTATAATCATCTCTATATGTCTATTATGGATCTGTACGTTCTGGGATCGATAAACCTCTTGGATCTGATTAACCAAAGAGATACGACTTTGGGCTATAGTTAGCTCAGCACCAATCAAGGATCCCCAAGGGATTCCAAGAATTCTTGGTATACACTTCTTCCAATTTTCCACTCTCTTTTTGAGCTTCCTGGATATGGAATCAATCGAACGCACTTCGAAGACTTGTTCCGCTTTTCGAAGACCCCGCGTGATGTCACCAGATCTTGATTTTTCATATAAAAATGTAATTAATGTATTCCCTTCGTAAAGGATTTCCCCATAATGACCATGAACTGTTGTTCCTGGAGTGACCAAATAAGGTTTAGCAGATCTGATTACGAAAGAAGAGTCTACATGAACAATTAGAACTTGACCAGATTTCATTTGCGGTCCGTATTGAAAGAAACATACATTTTCACAAAGAAACTGCCCAAGAATCATTATGGAGGATGATTCCTCGCAATCATCATGATGTATAAAGTGCCAATTCCAATCCAATGAATTCCAAATGATGTTACTGCGCAGATCGGGATTATAAATCCTCCCATTTTCGTCCATTAAACGATATGGAAGTACTTGGAAAGTTTGTTTCCAATTGTCAAGTAGTAAATATTTCTTTAACAATACCTGATTATGAGTTATGAAATGGTAAGATGAATCGAAATTCGTGATTTTAGGTACAGTAATACCTAAAGGGCCCAACGAATTTCGAATTGGAATTGTCAGATCTTTTTTTTTTTTCATTGGTTCTTTTGTCATATTGTGAGATTTCGAACCATGGAATGGGCCGATTCGAGAACAGTTGGATGATGGCAAAATTAGCAAAGATTGGCATTCCTTATTTAGATTCAACAAGGTACCAATACCAGGAGTTTCCTTATGTTGGATAAGTGACTGAATCTTCGCCTTGGAATCAAAAGGATTGATATTGGTACAATCGAATCCATTATGGCAAAGAAACCCCGAACCCGCCGTATCCTTTCTTTTTACAATATACGAAATCGGGGATTGGACGAACTCCATTCTTAGGAAATCGCGAATCAGATCCTTTGTCCTTATTTCCACAAAGGAAGCATGAACCTCTTCTATGGAATCCTTTTTTTCTTGGTCCCAATTCCATACTAAGCAAGTCCTAACGAATGAAAAACCTCTTGGAAAAGTTCTTCGAATTCGCATTCGCTTGCGATTTCCATAATAATAGACCTTGGCATTGTCAGGAATAGCATGGACAACTTCAAGTGGGACATTCTCCCTTTCCTGCAAGGGATCCTGTGGGAAAAATGTTGCTAAATGGATCTTATCGGTTATTTCCCATGCGACTGCGGGCCGAACCAAAACAACAGATTGTTTCTTGATTTTCTTGGATTTGTTCTTGATTTGCTTGATAAATGTAATCCATTGGACATGGATCCCCTTTTTCCATTTTGGAGATTCCTTAGAATCTTTTTTTCCTGTTCCTGGAGGTAGGAACTTGTAACTGGGCTTGAATCTATTTCTCTTCTTATCCGTCTCTCCAGGAAAATGAATATTCCCAGAAAAAATGGTAAGTTTTGTCCTTTTTTTTTTTTTTTTCTCCACTCGTACCAATCCGCTTATTCGACTTCTTTTAGTGGAAGTGATTTGTGTATATACTCGAATAATACTATTGTCTCGGACCATTATACACGAGGATCGAGGTAAGATATGTATTTTTTGGGGAATGAAACAAAATTGCTCTATTTTCCTTTCGTCTTTCGGATTCCATCCTTTTATTCCTTGAAACTCAGCGAAACCCCCTTTTTTGAGTTTTTTGAGCATGGAATTCCGCTTTCTCTCTCGGATACTATATCGAAATGGAATTGATTGAATGATTCCCGAACTCCTTATTCTGTATCGGGGATCAGCGCAATAAGCAAAAATACTATTCTTTCTACCTAAAATACCATGGATGGGTATTTTTATCGAAATGCGAAAACAGGGTATGAATTTTTTCTTTTTCTTTTGATATTGGAATGGTATTAGGAATCTATTTCTTCGACTCTTCCCCAAGAAATCAGAATTTTCTTGGAAAATAGAAGGATATAGGAAATTCCGCTGACCCCTGGGTAGGATTTTCTCAAATCTTGAATAATCAAGAACCCCACCTTTTTTTTCATCCGAAGGGTTTGAACTAGACAATTGATGTCTCACCCAACCCTTAATCATTGAGGAGTCAGAGATATCTTGTTCTTCGATAGAACAAAAATGAGCATTGATTTGATCTTGATCCTTGTGGAGCGAAAAAGACACTCTACTGAATCTGCACGTACTCGCGGCTAATATCCATAAATGACTTGTTTTTGATAATATATGAACATTACCATATGGATATTCAGGCACAGCGTAGACACTCCAGTGCATTTCTCCTTCCGATTCAGAAGAAATATGTTTTCGGACCCTTTCTTTCCAATGCAAAGTGGATGCTCCGACGCGAATCTCAGCAATCACTTGTTCCGATTCTACATATTGATGATTTTGAACGAAAATCAAACTTTTGGATGGAATATTCACATTATGTAGAATATCCGGACTTTTAATAGTGACATACAGGTCTATGGAACATAGAAAAGCAGGATGCCCGTGACGAGTACGTGTAGGATGAACCAAATCCTCATTGAATTGGATTTTTCCATTATAGGGAGCTCGTACGTGTTTAGCAGTACCACCCGTAAATACTCCACCGGTATGAAAAGTTCTTAATGTTAGTTGAGTACCCGGTTCTCCAATGGATTGACCCGCGATAATACCTACGGCTTCCCCCAATTCGACCAAGTCGCCATGCGTGGAACTCTGGCCATAACATAATTGGCAGATCCAAGATGTACTTCTGCAAGTAAAAGGAGTTCGAATATATATTGGTTGTACTCGAAAAGTTAGGAATCGATGGATAAGTCTAATCCCAATATCTTGATTCCGGGCGGCAATGCATCGTGGACCCATATATATATCTTCTGCTAATACGCGACCCATTAGTGTTTGGATCAAAATTCTTCTGGTCATCCCTTTTTGGGGACTCACGGAAATACCTCGGATCGTACCACAATCCGTTCTGCGTACAATAATGTGTTGAACTACTTCCACAAGTCTACGCGTGAGGTATCCGGCATCGGATGTTCGTACAGCAGTATCTACAACTCCTTTACGCGCTCCGTAACAGGAAATTATATATTCTGTTAAAGAAAGCCCCTCGCGTAAGTTGCTTTGAATGGGTAAATCAATCATTTGTCCCTGTGGGTCTGACATTAATCCTCTCATGCCTACTAATTGGTGTACCTGAGATGCACTTCCTCTAGCTCCGGAAAAGGACATTAAATGGACTGGATTCGAGGGATTGGTCATTCGAAAATTAGGATTCATCTCTTGTCTCAAATATTGACTCGTAGCATACCATATCTCAATGGATTGACGTAATTTTTCTACTGCATGTACATTCCCATAATGATGATGTTTCTCCAAAATCCAACTTTGTTGTTCAGCATCTTGGACTAACCATCTCTTCGAAGGGATGGTTAAAAGATCATCAATTCCTAATGAAATAGATGCAGCAGTAGCTTGTTGGAAACCTAGAGTTTTCATTTGATCCAGGATATGTGATGTATATCCCATTCCAAAGTGATCTATGAATCTGCTAATAAGTCGTTTCATGGAAGATCCATCTATCACTTTATTGGGAAAGACCAGACAGGCCCCTTCTGCCATAAGTACTACCTCCGTATTCTGCTGAGTAGGATTCGACAATGAGTCTGAGTCAGTGATTCGAAAATTTCCTTTCCTCAAGCTTGATTCACATATCCATTTCCAGAATTAGGATACCAATGAAATCGAAGAGATCAACACTTTCACGGATCTCGCGTCATTCTTTCCTTTCGCTGCCGGATCCGATAAAATCCCTGTATAGCTTCTTCTGTTTCTCGATAAAAAGAAATAGGACCAACATTCGTTCGAATATATATACAACAGATTTCTTTTTTTAGACTTCTGACTATTAGATAGTTCTTATAAATCTCATGGTAGGTACCCAAGGATTCATATTGAACTTCAATGGGAACTTCTTTGGAACCAATGACACGTTGATCTAATCGCCATCGGAGCCACAAAGGACTATCGAAATTGATTCGTTTTCGGCGATAAGCCCCAAGTGCATCATAGGAGCTAGAAAAAGAAACATAGGGTTCTTCTTTTTCTTTCGTATACTTATAGTTAGGATTGTCCACTATTTTCTTTGGATAGTTTTTGCGATTCCAGGTATTATACCTATTTGTACGAATACCTTGACGGTTCCCAATCGTTAATATATAGAGTCCAATAAGCATATCTTGAGTTGGTACGCAAATGGGGTTCCCAATAGTTGGAGACAAGAGATTCATATGAGAAAACATAAGTAAACGGGCCTCCGCTTGAGCTTCCAAGGATAAAGGTATATGAACGCCCATTTGATCCCCGTCAAAGTCTGCATTAAAGCCCTTACAAACTAATGGATGTAAAGAAATAGCACGTCCCTCCACTAAAATAGGTTGAAATGCCTGTATTCCTAATCTATGTAGGGTGGGTGCTCTATTCAGCAATACAGGATGTCCCTGCACAACTTCTTGAAGTATTTCCCATACAATCGGTTCTTTTTCTCTAATTTGACTTTTCGCAATACCTATGTTGGAAGCAACATGTTGTCTGATTAGACCACGAATCACAAATGCCTGGAAAAGTTCGATTGCTATTTCTCGAGGTAATCCGCATTGATGTAATGAAAGCGAAGGGCCCACGACAATGACGGAACGCCCCGAATAATCAACTCGTCTACCGAGCAGAGTCTGACGAAATCTTCCCTCTTTGCCGCTTTCCATGATATCGGCAAAGCACTTGTAAATTCTATTATTAATGTCCTTCAGTGGTCGTCCACGGATCCCATTATTAAAAAGTGCATCCACAGCTTCTTGTACTAGTCTTTCCTGACACATTAGGACTTGCCTTGGGACGAGGTATTGAAGCTTTATCATTTTTCTCAGAGTCCTATTCCGAAAAAGAATTTTTTTATAGATGGCATTCAGATCCGAAGCCACTACTTGACCCATTCCTATCGCAATCACGGGTCTTAACTCAGGGGGAAGAACTGGTAATAGACACAAAACCATCCATTCTGGTTTTACATTTGTTCGAAGAAAATGTTTTGCTAATTGCATACGTCTAACCAAAAAACGCTTTCTTCTTCGAATTTGTCTTAGAGCCTTCTTGTCCCTCGTATGGAATTCTTTCTTTCTTAATTCCTCCCACTCTACCAATGAATTCTCTATAAGAATTCGAAAATTCGAATCGACTAACTGCGCTCTGATAGCACCTGCTCCGATCGAGATTTCTCGATTTCGAAATGGCTCGAAGCCTAGGATAGAAAAAAAAGATGGGATGCTCTTTTTCCCGGATTGGGTTTCATCTCGCAAGAAACCTCTTCTTAATCGTAATAAAGTAGGTTTGTTCATTATGGGCCTAGCAAAAGACAAATCGAGATAGGTTCCTATGGGATCCCCCCCCTCCAAATCGGACGTGAGGGTTTCCTCTCATCCGGCTTAAGTAGTTACAACAAATAAAGAAAGGAATTTTTTTTCCAATTTGATTCGCGATTCGAAAAACCCCACAAAAAGCTACTCCTTACTCAAGTTTCCAGTGAGGCCAACTAAACTAATATATACTACAACTGTAATATATACTACAACTGAACTAATATATACTAATATATATATATATATATATATATATATGTATATATATATATATATGTATATGGATTGATTTTGACTTTATGTATATGGATTGATTTTGACTTTGACCTTCCCTTTATGAATCACTTCTTCAATTACAGCATAAATGAAATGTGAAATTCTTGAGTAGTCTATTCCCCCTCGAATAAGGAATCCTCTTCCATTCAAGGAAGACTTTGGAACTCGTAAGGGATTTACTTGTCTCTATTCCCTTGTTTCTATATTGTTCCATTCGATCTTTTAGGCCCCTACTCCACTCACCTCGCTGGTTCTACCATGATGTTCCTTGAAGCATATATACGATGGATATACTCCTGTAACCATGCCATATTCGATTTGCTTACTTGAACAGAATCCCCCTCTAAAAAAAAAGTGAATTCCAGAAAAAAGTCTTTTTTGTTTTCACGAGGTATATCTAACAATTCCTATTTCTCTATTATGGAATCGACCATGGATCCATTCCCCCTTTTTGGATTTGGAAATATGAAATACACCCAGAATTCTGAGCTTCATGTGACTCCTCCGAAGATACATGTCAGAGCCGGGGACACCCCAATCAGATGGAATGGAATGACAGTTTATCAGCATTAATCTGTAAAATGAAAATTTCGATCAAATCACACATCGTGGTATACTAGGCCCTCTAACTCCTCAAGGGATTGATCTAAAAAATTCGCGATATAACTAGAAAAACCACTAGGAAAACGTTTCAAATACCACACATGAGTCTTTGGACGTGCGAATTGAATGTATCCCATTTGGTATCTTCGTATCCGAGAATCCACAAATTCGACCCCACATTCTTTACAAAATTTCGTGTCTTCCTTTTCCCTTCTGATCTTTCCACAAGCACAAATTCCACTTTGCATAGGTCCAAAGATTCTTTCACAAAACAAGCCATTTTTTTCCGGTTTATTGGTTTCGTGATGAAAAGTAAAGGGGTTTTTCACCTCTCCAACAACTTCCCCATTAGGTAGAATTTTGTTGGCCCAAGAACGGATTTGTTCAGGAGAGACTGGTCCAATTCGAAGTTGTTGATGTTTATACCAATCGATCATAGAATAGAAGTTAGGATTCATTCCGATCAAGCTTCCTTCCTATGAATCCGGAAGTTCTTCTCAGATACAAGAAAATGGTTCAGTTCTAGAGCTAAAGATCGTAGTTCTCGAACGAGCAATTGAAAAGAGTCTGGAACACCCTCGGGACTAGGTATTCTTCCTCCAACCATCATAGTATCGAATAGCTCTTTACGAGCTTGAATATGATCCGATTTATAAGTAAGCACCTCATGTAAGATATGAGCAACACCAAATCCCTCTAAAGCCCAAACTTCCATTTCTCCCACTCGTTGCCCCCCTCGCTTCTTCCTTCCTCTAAGAGGTTGTTGTGTCACAAGGGAGTAAGGCCCACTGGAACGCCCGTGGATTTTATCATCCACTTGATGAATTAATTTAAGGATATAAGACTTTCCTATTAGAACAGGTTGTTCGAAAGGATCCCCTGTTCTTCCATCCAATATTCTGCTTTTCCCCGGATACTCGGGTTCAAATACCCATGGATTTGTTGTTTGCTTACTGGCCTCATATAATTCAGAAAACACTAGTTTTCTGGAAGCCTCTTCTTCATATCTCTCATCAAAAGGGGCTATTCGATAATGTCTGTTTAGCAGATCCCCCGCTAACCCGAGCGAGCATTCCAATATCTGCCCCACATTCATTCGTGAGGGTACTCCTAATGGGCTGAAGACCATATCTACCGGTGTTCCGTCTTGCAAATAGGGCATATCTTGTCTAGGCAAAACTTTGGAAATAACACCTTTATTCCCATGTCTTCCAGCTACTTTATCACCTACTTTTATTTTACGTTTTTGTGAAATATATATACAAATGATTTCTAGTAGTTCTCTGGGATCTTCTAGATTCAAGCAGAAATCTATTTTTTTCTTTATCCATCTCACATCAATAACTCGGCCCCTTCCACCTATAGCTATAGGTAATCGGAAGGAAGTTTCTTTCGCAGTGGATACCGGAATCCCAAATATGATTTGTAATAATCTATTCTCCGCCGGAACATAGGGTAATTTGTTCGTCGCCTGAGGCGTTAATTTACCTACTAAAATATCACCCCCTTCTACCCAAGCTCCCACCATCACAATTCCATTTCTGTCTAAATTGCGGAGTAAATGATCTTCTAAATGCGGGATTTCCTTAGTAATTCTTTCCGGACCTTCAGGTGTCATATAAGTATGAATTTCATACTTCCGTATGTGAAAAGAAGTATAAATATCGTCATATACTAGACGTTCACTAATAAGTACTGCATCTTCAAAATTGTAGCCTTCCCATGGCATATAAGCTATTAATACATTTTTTCCCAAAGCGAGTTCCCCACCAACGGTAGCTGCACCGTCCGCTAAAATTTGCCCTTTTTTCACATATTTACCCCGTGAAACCTGAGGTTTTTGATGCATATAAGTCTTTTTGTTGGAACCTTGATACATAACTAATGGAATGCTTATAGTGTTTCCATTCTTTGATAAAATCATCTTGTGAGTATCAGTATAAATGATCTTTACCGCATGTTCGGCTATAGCCGAAACCCCCGAATCTAGGGCCACTTGGCCTTCCAGCCCAGTTCCAACAATGCACTTCTCGGACCGAGAAAGCGGAACTGCTTGACGTTGCATATTAGAGCTCATTAAAGCCCGATTTGCATCATTATGTTCGAGAAAAGGAATGAGGGAGGCCCCAATAGAAAAATATTGGAAAGGAAAAATGCTTCGAAGATGAATCTTTTCCCATGCAATAGTCAGGAATTCTTGACAGTATCGAGCTGGAACAACTTGTTCTTCCTGAAGACCCCGATTCAAGGCCAAGGAATTTCCTGCTGCTATCATATAATATTCATCTCTACTTGGTGATAAATAAATCATCTGTCCTTCTTTGGATCTTTCCGATTTTTCATAAAATGGACTCTCTATAGATCCACAATGACCAATCTTCACATGACTAGCTAAAGATCCCATAAGTCCGACATTGGTTCCCTCAGACGTGTCAATTGGGCAAATACGCGCATAGTAACTAGGATGGATATCCCGTATCCGAAAATTGGCAGTTCGGCTTGTCAATCCTTCAGGACCCAAAAAACTCCATTTTCGCCCATGAACGATTTGTGTCAATGGATTCGTTCGATCCAAAGCTTGAGATAAAGGATGGAGACCAAAAAACGATTCATAAGTGGTTGTTAATGGATTGAAAAAAGGTATAAATTTTTTAGGACTCGGTCTCCTTTTATAATTATACTTGATTGCTCCACATATAATAGTTTCTCGAACTACATCTTTTAAACGATCAAGAGCCAATCCAAATTGATCTTGTAACAGATCTGCTACAGAACGAATACGTTTATTTTTCAAATGATTCATATCGTCAAATGTACCCATTCCAAATTGCATTTCAATCAAATGATCGGCGGCAGCCAATACATCTCGCGGTAACAAAAATGTATTGTTCTGAGGTATATCAAGATTGAGTCTTCGATTTAGATTTCGTCGACCAATCCTTCCTAATTCACATCTTGATTCGAAAAATTCCTCTTGTAAGTCCTGATATAAGGACTCCGAAAATACTGTGTCATCATCGTCATCATCGTCATCATCGTCATCATCGTCATCATCGTCATCATCGTCATCATCGTCATCATCTACACAAGTAAGTTTTTTATAAAAGGCCAAAATGGCATTTTCTTTTGACTCCATCTTTGTTTTCTCTTCCTCATCCTGATCCTTTGGAAAAGACAAGAAAAATTCAGGGTAACAAACATTATCTAGAATTTCTCTGAGATTCGAACCCATAGCTGATAATAGAATGAGAATAGATATTTTTCGTTTCTTGCTCACACGAACCCATATCCGTTCTTTTCTATCCATTTCTAGTTCTGATCTTCTTCCCTGATCTGATACTATAGTGCTGATATAAATACGAATTCCCTTCTGGTCCAATTCGGAACGGTAGTAAATACCCGGGCTTTGCAATATTTGATTGATCACAATTCGATAAATTCCACTGACTATAAAGGTTCCCGAGGAATTCATTAGAGGAATGTTTCCAAGAAGTACGGTTTGTTTTTGCATATTTTTACATTTCCAAACTAATCCCGCAGATACATATAATTCAGAAGAATATGTGAGTGATTCATACACAGCATCTCTTTCTTCTATCAAAGGTTCTACCAATTGATATGTTTCCCCAAATAATTGAAATGTAATTTTGTAATCTTTCACTTTTGGAAATTTAGAAAACTCTTCTCTCAAGCCCTGATTAATGAACCTAACAAATCCCTCAAATTGTATCTGGCTAAATCCAGGTATTGTGGACATTTCCTCATTTCCATCACAGAGCATCTTCATATGAAGTTTCCTGTTTTTTGAAACAATCCCATTATTGGCTCACTCTTTATCGAACCATAACCATATAGATCGATCTAGTAATGATGGGATATATATATATTCTGTTTACTGAATCACATGAAATTGGAGACAACCCCATCCCTATTTATAAACTTCATAGCTATGAACAGAGACAGAATGGAAGAAGAAAGAAAATTGTCGCTGCAAATTGGAATTTGCGACAAATACAAATGGATTGATAAAGCATTCCTATTCCTGGAAACCAAATGATACCACTTAGACTTATGGAGTGAATATCCAAATGGATTCCATCTCTACCTATTAGGATATGACAATCGGATTGGTTACCAAAAGAGATTCCGGATGGAATCCGCTCTCTGGGAATGAGAGAAAGACAAAATCCAAAAGAACTAGGGGCAGTATAGAATGGACTTTTTTTGGATTGGAACACAGAATGTTCCAAAAAAGGATTCGCGGATTCTTTTTGTTTTGGTAGTAGAATTCCTAGAATAGGGTGGAAAGGGAGAATAGGAATTGTATTTATAAAGTATATACCAATATAGTTATCCGTAGATAGATTCGAACTTTGTTTATGGTAGTTCCCTTTGAAGCAACATAAGTCGTGCTATATCCCAATGGATCTTTTCCCTTTCCTATATTCAATGAAGAATGAAAGCACAACAACTCTCTATAGAAGAAGATGTGGAGAAAATCCCTGACTCCTATTTGTGTAACAATTTCTGTTCTAGGGTTTACATAGATACATCATTCTTGTTATAATTGCACTTGTTATAATTGCAACAAGATGGATTCTTGAAAATAGTGGATACTGATCATCGGTTTAAAATAGTTTTCTTGTGTCATTCCGAAAAGAAAAATGGGAAATATCCATGGAAAAACTGTTCATTCCTAACTAATGAAGTCAATGGTTTCAAATTTGCCATACATTTTTGTTAGTCAGAGAAATGTTTTCTCTTTTCCATGGAAAAGAAAAGTTTGGAATTCGTATCTATATTGAGATACATGGAATTGAAGAGACTCAAGCAGATCCCAGAAAAAAAAGCGGGATTCCCTTTTGGAATGGAGAAGAAAGCGAGATTCAAGATATCAATCCAATCAAAAAAAACAAAGAGTTCAGCAGTCTCTCCTACAAAATGAGGAGTAGGTAAAGGATGTAGGATATTGATATCCATTTCGTATCGTTTTGGCGACATGGCCAAGTGGTAAGGCAGGGGACTGCAAATCCTTTATCCCCAGTTCAAATCTGGGTGTCGCCTGATCAGATCAATCAAAGACTCGGGGTTTTTCCTTTCTGACTCTTCTAGCCAACTGTGACTATGCATTGAATGGAATCGAGAAATCCAATAAATGGTTCAAACCAACCTTGAACTGAAAAAGGGTTCTTTAATGCCTACCAGTATCGGTTTTGGCTACACCCGAAATCCCATTTTTGTAAGGTTTATGGAACCCAGGGGCAAGTATCGAAAAGATTGACTAGCCCTCTGTCTCTGCTCCTGTTGGTCAAGCCAAGAATTCATGAAGTTCTATTTAGATCAGAAACCTCGATTCCTAGAAGATTCCTAATTAGAGTCGCTAACGTTCCAGAAGGGGTTCTAAGATCTCAAGTCTTCCTAATTCTCTTACCCTACACTACTAAGATAGTGTCTACTGAAGACTCAGTCTAGGATTAGACTGAATAGGTTGATAAAAAATCCATTTCCTAGTTTTGAAAGGGACGGAAGATACTTTTATTAAGTAGGGGTATTCCATTGATCTTTCCTAAGAATGTGTACGTATTTGTATTTCATGCTTTCCAGTTCTATTAGAGTTATTATACTATAGATATGGATATTATAAATATAGAAATTTGTTACGAGCGGGTTCGTAGGATTGCTTCATCAAGAATCACCTTCAGTCCAAATCCTATTTATTTGGACTCCGTTTCATTGATTCCACTATGATTGGTGATCAATCATAAAAGAATTCCTTTCTTTCCTAAAGAAGATAGGGGACATCATTGACATGGATATAGTCAGTCTCGCTTGGGCTGCTTTAATGGTAGTCTTTACATTTTCCCTTTCACTCGTAGTATGGGGGAGGAGTGGACTTTAAGGATACTACTAACTTTAAGGATACTACTAATGGAGTAATCGAATTGTATCAATTGTGCTTAGAATTATAGATATTCCAGTGAGAAATAGTCAGTTCCCATTTCTTTCTTGAGTTGGATTCTCTCTTTCTTGATTTGGATTGTTCTAAGAAAAAGAGGTTCTGCTATTCTATGGCAATATATACTTTCTACTAGAAACTACTAATGGAATGGCTTGGTTATCCAAAGAGGTCCTCCCCACACATACATAATCCAAATCCAATCCAATCCTATTTTGCTTACGTTGAGTGATCTGTATATCGCACATTTCACTAACGTTTTAGACTCCTAGAAATGTGATTTATGCTTCATCCATTCATTTGATGTCACGTTTCAGCATGATGCAACAGTGGGTCTACTACTAACACTTCTTTGGAATTCGAATCGAATTCTTCTTCGGTTTTGTTTTCTTCCTTTTCTTTTCAGAATTTCTCTTATTGAGATTTTTGTTTCATCTCTTTTTCATTTTCACGGTTTTGATTCGATTTTCGAATCGATCTGAATATATATCTATATTCATGCTTTCGATGGATCCCAGGATCCCTATTTCTTTCTGAAAATCCTAAGAAACTTAGGAATTCGATTCGAATAGAACAGTGAATCTTCGATGATTTTGGAGATTGGTCAAAATTCATACAAATGGATGTAGCGAGAAATAGAATTAGAGTACTGTTTCCATATACAAAATAGATAGTATCTATCTACATACTGTAAATGAATCTATGGCAAGCCTAGATCCGTATACAACTGTATACCTGGATAGTATAGTAGAAAGATTGACATAGTATTTATACTCTATTTCATTTATACTTCCGGATTCTATTATATGGAATTCTTATGTAAGAATTCCATATAATAGAATCCTTTTCCTATTTCCATAATGAGACCATAATGAGAATAGGAGAATTCCAAAATAGAGTTTTCTATTAGTTCTTTTTATCATACTATCTTAGCTTAGATAGTCTGAATTCCGGTCCAATTCTTTCTTTCATTAAGACTTAGACCCTTTCATTTCTTCCATCATTGATAAGAACTAATCAGTTTCAGTCCAATTAATCATTTTGACTGACTGTTTTTACGTAGATGATAAGTAAAAAGGCAGTAGGAACTAGAATAAAGAGTGCAGTAGCAATAAATGCGAGAATATTGACTTCCATAATCTCATTGTTCTTTTTTTTTTTTTTGCTTCGTAATAACTCGGGATATAATCCCATAGAGATGATCAATCAATTGGATTCTTAGAAATTCCATGGAATGAATGACATCCTAATGATACAGAATCGGAGAAATCCATATTATGAATAAAAATATCTGATCTATCCAATCGATTCATCTTCGAGAATGGAAGAATCGAATATAGAAAAATCTTTGATCCATACCAAAAATGGATTCCCGATCCAATCCAGAATTCCATTGAATTTCTCATCCTTTTCCGCTCTGGATTTTCGATAATCCAATTCACATTGGATAGAATTCCATTGGAATAGGATTCTACTATTTCCACCTAATAGGATTCTATTATTTCCACCTTAGAATGAGAATACTATTTACATCTTATATTACTTAGTCACTTATACTGTCACTTATACTACTTAGTAAATAGTATATACAATTCTCCTATCCAACTATCTGATGAGATATCATATGATCAGTATTCTATTGCCTCCGGATCCAAACAATCAAAAAAGGTGAAATAGAAAAAAGTGTGAAGTTCCTTCGAAACTCAGTTTTTTTGTGATGATTGAATTTGGAATACATAAAAGTCTAATCAATCTGGATTCCGGTAGAAAGGATATCCTATTTCAACCAATTTACGAAAAGGGAGCATTCCTGGATTTGGATTTTCTCAGGATCTTCAATCCTTGGATTGGTACTAACGTGTATACATCCAAAATTCCGTGTGCAATTGGAATGAAAATGAGACAAAGAATTTCCGATTCGATTGTTTCTCAATTCGTAGTTGGGAGAGAATCTCTATCATAGGGGGTGCTTTCTAAAGTCTTTAGTAGAGCGAATTATGTTCAATGCTCATTGTGCATTGTACAATAAACAAATACATAGATGATATGTAATACTGGTGGAAATATGAGTACTCTATTCCATTTCATTGATCAAGAGAAATGGAAAAAGGAGTATGGTATCTCTCAAAATCCCTGACTACTACGATACTGCTTGCTAATTATACCAATCTACATACACCTCTCTTTGATCAATCCGTACTAGTAGAATGAAAGCGAAATTCCCCTATTTATCTGATGCTGATGAGAAATGCGAAAGAAAAACAAAAGAAAGAAAGGTACTCGCTGTGAATTCGATTGAACTTGCTCCATCTTTTCTTTTTCCCTGAAAGAAAAAGGAAAGATGAATTGATCAATGAATCAATTCCTAGTTCGGGACTGACGGGGCTCGAACCCGCAGCTTCCGCCTTGACAGGGCGGTGCTCTGACCAATTGAACTACAATCCCGGGGAAGTGTACAGCATACAGATTGATTGCTTTCATTCAAACCGTCCTATTTCTGTCGTATTGGAACGGAAATACAAACGATATACTGATCTTATATCCACATGGATATGGATTATAGTGAGAGTGGGACGGATTCCTAGTCATTTTGTCGTTCTTTCTTTTATTGCCATAAGGTTGAGAATAAATCTTTCTATAAAAAAAAAAAGGAATCCTTTGTGACTCCTTTCATGATGCTTAGGAATGATGAATCTAGATCCTTAGAAAGCTGACAACGAGTGGGAAAAGATGGGATAGAGAAACAAAAGGAACTCTTTCTTATTCTATAAGATTTTCCGTATCAGACATTTATGGAAGACAAATTGGTTCTATCATACTCATGGAGCGACGAATTCTTGGGCCGAGCTGGATTTGAACCAGCGTAGACATATTGCCAACGAATTTACAGTCCGTCCCCATTAACCGCTCGGGCATCGACCCAGGAAGAATCCATTCTAGGATTATGGAGAATGGATAATTCATGATCCACTTCCTTTCGTAGTACCCTACCCCCAGGGGAAGTCGAATCCCCGCTACCTCCTTGAAAGAGAGATGTCCTAAACCGCTAGACGATGGGGGCATACCTGCCCGACGGCCATCAAACTATGATTATAATATGAACAGTTTTTTGGAATTGTCAATATCAAGAATGAAATAGTATGGCGAAACTCGAAAAATCTTCCCGAATTTCATAGAAGTTTTTTTTCTTGTTTAGGAAAGAACCCTCCGTACTATTTCTATCTATTCCATGGATTTTGGATTCTTTCTTTTTTCATTGGATTTTTCTATTTTCGATTTGTATATCTATTTCTTTTAGATTCGTGGAATTTGTTCGATTTGGAATTTCTATGATTTTCATTAGGATGGATAGGATATATATATATATAGCATTTTTCATATAGAATTTTTGTCTTTGATATATTCTATATATCATTCTTGTATAGGATTCCTTCAGCTCAGAAAAGAATTGGTCCGAATTTGTATTTCTCCAATCCAAAATCATTTTCCCCTAACCCTAGACTTTCCTCTTCGATCAATCCAATCTATGATTTCTGAATGAGTTCCTTTCCTAGGAATCCATGTCTGTATGTATATAGAATACATACATAGGTACAGTAGATTCCATAATGGAAGATGGCTAATTCATGAATGGAATAAAACGAGAGCCCTTTTAACTCAGTGGTAGAGTAACGCCATGGTAAGGCGTAAGTCATCGGTTCAAATCCGATAAGGGGCTTTTTCCACGAAACTCCAGTCTTCATTTCTTTGTAGAAAAAAAAAGGTGTCATCTTGATTCGAATGAGTTCGAATCGTTATTCGAATGAGTTCTCACTATTAGGATTGGATTTCGAAAATGGAAGATTTCTTCACTATCATAATGAAGAATCGCACTTATTAGGAGGAATCTACCCTATACTGATATATTGGTGATCCCCCTCTTTCCTTATTCCTATTTTTGTCCTTGGACATAGATGATATTCGATTAGGAATTGCCAAGCCAAAGTATTCTGACTTCTCCACTCTTCCATCTTTCC